AAAGGGTTAACGAAAGGTATAACTTGTACAAATCTTTCCATTTTCCAATTCGATCCGATCTATTCCTTCGTAGAACTTTTTACTCGATCGCAGACATTTCTGGAACACCTCTAACAGAGGAAGAAATAGTCAATTTTGAAAGAACTTATTGTCAGCCTCTTTCAGATATGAATCTATCTGATTCAGAAAGGAAGAACTTGCATCAGTATCTCAATTTCAATTCAAACATGGGTTTGATTCACACCGCACGTTCTGAGAAATATTTACCATCCGAAACGAGTAAAAAATTGCGTCTTTGGCGAAATTGGCTAAAGAAAGGCGTTGAGAAAGGGCAGATGGATAGAACCTTTCAACGAGATAGTGCTTTTTCAACTATCTCAAAATGGAATCTATTCCAAACATATATGCCATGGTTCTTTACTTCGACAGGGTACAAATATCTAAATTTGGTATTTTTAGATGCTTTTTCAGACCTATTGCCGATGCTAAGTAGCAGTCACAAATTTGTATCCATTTTAAATTCTATTATGCACAGATCAGCATGGCGAATTCTTAAGCTAAAATGGCAAGCTCTTAAGCTAAAGTTGTGGGGGTTGTGGGCACCGATAAGTGAGATTTCAAGTGATATTTCGTGGAAGTGTTTCCGTAGGCTTCTTCGGGTCGAAGAAATTATTCATCGAAATAATGAGTCACCATTGATATCGACACATTTGAGCTCCCCAAATATTCGGGAGTTCCTCTACTCAAGCCTTTTACTTCTTCTTCTTGCTGGATGTATCGTTCAGGTACTTCTTTTCTTTGTTTCCCTAGACTCCAGTGAGTTACAGACAGAGTTCGCGAGGATAAAATCTTTGACGATTCCATCATACACGATTGAGGTGTACAAACTTGTGGATGGGTATCCTAAACCTGAACCGAATTCTTTCTGGTTAAAGAATCTCTTTCTAGTTGCTCGGGAACAATTAGAAGATTTTCTAGCAGAAATACTGGGTTTTGCGCTATTTGGTGGCGGTCCCGCTTATGGGGTCAAATTTATACAGAAGATATTTTTCAATCTCATCGATCTCATAAGTATCATACCAAATCCCATCAATCGAATCACTTTTTCGAGAAATACGAGACATATAAGTCATACAAGTAAAGAGATCTATTCATGGATAAGAAAAGGGCAAAGGTTTCAGATTCATGATGAAATAGAATCCTGGATCGAGACCTGTGATTGGTTTTTGGATGAAGAGAGAGTTTACTCGTTTCATTTCTCCACCTTAAGGCCAGAAAAAGGGATTGATCAAATTCTATGGAGTCTGACTCATATTGATCGTTTAGTAAAGAGTGACTATGGTTATCAAATGTTTGAACAAGCGGGAGCAATTTACTTACGATACTTAGTTGACATTCATCAAAAGGATCTAATGAATTATGAGTTCAATACATCCTGTTTAGCAGAAAGACGGATATTCCTTGCTCATTATCAGACAATCACTTATTCACAAACCTCGTGTGGGGCTAATAGTTTTCATTTCCCATCTCATGGAAAACTAAAACCCTTTTCGTTTCGCCTAGCCCTATCCCCCTCTAGGGGGATTTTAGTGATAGGTCCTATAGGAACTGGACGATCCTATTTGGTCAAATCCCTAGCGACAAACTCCTATCTTCCTTTCATTACGGTATTTCTGAACAAGCTGGATTTGAAAATAGTTATTGATGATCTCGATCCGGAGGACTATATGGAAGCGCTTGATGATGTGGATATTGATGGTATTGATGATGATAGCGATCCTGCTAAGGAATATATGGATGCGCTTAAATATGTGGATGATATTGATGATCGTGACTATATTTATTCGAACTTGGACTCGGACCCGGAGCTGAGGGAGGAGTATACGGTGGATGATGAGATACTTAGGTATATCATCGAGTTGGAAATAGATTTAGCTTCTATCAACTTGCAATTCGAATTGGCAAGAACAATGTCTCCTTGCATAGTATGGATTCCAAACATTCATGATCTGTATGTGGATGAGTCGGAGTCCCTCGGTTTATTATTGAACTCTCTCTCCGGGGATTGTGAAAGACGGTCCACCAGAGATATTCTTGTTATTGCTTCGACTCATATTCCCCAAAAAGTGGATCCCGCTCTAATAGCTCCGAATAAATTAAATACATGCATTAAGATACGAAGGCTTCTTATTCCACAACAACGAAAGCGCGTTTTCACCCTTTCATATACTAGGGGATTTCACTTGGAAAAGAAAATGTTCCATACTAATGGATTCGGGTCCATAGCCCTGGGTTACAATGCACGAGATCTTGTAGCAATTACCAATGAGGCCCTATCGATTAGTATTACACAGAAGAAATCAATTATAGACACTAATACAATTAGATTCGCTCTTCATAGACAAACTTGGGAGTTGCGAGCCCATGTAAGACCGGTTCCGGATCATGGGATCCTGTTCTATCAGATAGGAAGGGCTGTTGCACAAAATGTACTTATAAA